CTGAATAATCTCATTTTTCAATTATTCAACCATTTCATTTTACCAAGTTCAACATTAGCCAGATTAGTAAACATTTATATGTTTCGGTGCAACAACAAGATATTATTTATAACAAGTAGTTTTCTTGGTTGGTTGATTGGTCACATTTTATTCATTAAATGGGTTGGGTTGATATTATTTTGGATACAGAAAAATGATTCTATTCAATCTAATAAATACTTTGTGTCAGAATTGAAAAATTTGATAGCTCGAATCTTTAGTATTCTTTTATTTATCACTTGTGTTTACTATTTAGGCAGAATGCCATTACCCATTGTGACTAAAAAACTGAAAGAAAGTTCAGAAACAGAAGAAAAGATAGAAAGCGAAGCAGACCTCGATATCGAAATAACTTCTGAAAAGAAAATGAGAGAGACTATAGAGGAACAAAAAAGATATACTAATTATGAAAATTCTTATCTTGATATTTATCAAGAACCCTCAGAATTAGAAAGAAAAGAAGAAAAAAGTATTAGCTGGTTTGAAAAGCCTCTTGTTACTTTTCTTTTTGATTATAAACGATGGAATCGTCCGTTACGATATATAAAAAATGATCGATTTGAAAATGCTGTACGAAATGAAATGTCACAATATTTTTTTTATCCATGTCCGAGTGACGGAAAACAAAGAATATCTTTTACATACCCACCTAGTTTATCTACTTTTTCAGAAATGATAGAGCGAAAAATGTTTTTGTACACGACAGAAAAACTATCTTATGAAAACGAGAATTTATATAATAATTGGGTTTATACTAATGAACAAAAAAAAGAGAATCTGAGCAGTGAATTGATAAATCGAATAAAAGTTCTAGAAAAACAAACAGGATCTCTTATTCCAGATGTGCTAGAAAAAAGAATCAGATTATACAATGATGAAAATGAAGAAGGATATTTGCCTAAAAAATACGACCCTTTTTTAAACGGGCCATCTCGCGGAAAAATAAAAAAATTCTATTTACGTTCAATGATAAAGGATTTAATAATTTCCACAAGAGATTCTATTATAGAGGATTCGATTTGGATAAATAAAATTCATAGTCTACTTCCTAATAAGTATCGAGAATTTGAAGATCAAAAAAATGAATTTATTGATTCTGAGGAATCATTATCGACACATATTGATAATTCTTTAACCCCAATACCTCGAATCGGCGAATTTTCTTCGGAATATGGAACCCATTTTAAAAACTTTACTTTATCGGCAGAACAAGGAGGAATTGATTCCGAAAATCAAGCAAAAGGCTCGAAATTTCTATTCAATGCAATTACAAATGATTCAAATAATGAAACAATTAGAAATAAATTTATTGCAATAGAAGACATCAATAAAAAGGTTCCTCGATGGTCATACAAATTAACCGATGATTTGGAAGAAGAAGAAGAAGAAGAAAATCAAGAAGAGCCAAAAGAGGATCATGAAATTCGTTCAAGAAAAGCCAAACGGGTGGTAATTTACACTGATAAGGATCAGGATGCCGATACTACTAGTAGTAGTAATAATAGTGATCAAGGAGAAGAGGTATCTTTGATACGTTACTCACAACAATCGGATTTTCGTCGGGACCTAATCAAAGGGTCCATGCGTGCTCAAAGGCGTAAAACAGTTACTTGGGAAATATTTCAAGCAAATGTGCACTCGCCACTTTTTTTGGATCAAATTGATAAAACATTTTTTTTTTCCTTTGATTTCTCCGAAATGATGAATCTTATTTTTAGGAATTGGATGAGGGGAGAATCAGAAATTTTGATTTCCGATTCTGAAGAGGAAGAGACAAAAGAAAAAAAGAAAAAAAACAGGGAAAAAAAAGACGAAAATGAACGTATAGCAATATCAGAAGCCTGGGATACCATTATATTTGCTCAAGCAATAAGAGGTTTGATGTTAGTAACCCAATCCTTTTTGAGAAAATACATTAAATTGCCTTTCTTAATAATAGCTAAGAATATTGGACGTATGCTATTATTACAATTCCCCGAGTGGTATGAGGATTTGAGAGATTGGAATAGAGAAATGCATATTAAATGCACTTATAATGGTGTTCAATTATCAGAAACGGAATTTCCAAAAAATTGGTTAACAGATGGTATTCAGATAAAAATTCTATTTCCTTTCTGTCTGAAACCTTGGCAAGGGTCTAAGGTAAGATCCCATCATAGAGATAAAAAAGAGGAAAAAGACAATTTTTGTTTTTTAACAATTTGGGGAACAGAAGTAGAAGTACCATTTGGTTCTCCACGAAAACAGCCTTCTTTTTTTGAACCCATTTTTAATGAATTCAAAAAAAAATATATAAAAGTAAAAAAGAAAATTTTTCTAGTTCTAAAAGTTTTAAAAAAAAAAATAAAATGGTTTATAAGAGCCTTAAAAGAAAAAACAAAATGGATTCAAAAAATAGTTCTAGTTATAAAAGGAATAATAAAAGAATTTGAAAAAAGAAACCCAATTCTCTTATTTGAATTAAATAAAAACGAGCCGGTTGAAAGTGAAAAAAATTCCATAATTAGTAATAACAAGAATAGCCAGGAATTGATTATTCAAATTCAATCCATAAATTGGACAGATTATTCACTTGTAGAAAAGAAAATGAAAGATCTTATTGATAGGACAATCACGATCAGGAATCAAATAGAACAAATCAAAAAGGACAAAAAAAAAATAATTCCAACTCCTGATAAAAATATTACTAGTGCTAACAAGACAAATTTTAATGATAAAAAATCAAAATCGTGGAAACATATTTTGCTAATATTCAAAAGAAGAAAGACCCGATTAATACGTAAATTACATTATTTTATCAAATCCTTCATTGAAAGAATATACATCGATATCTTTCTATATATTATTAACATCCTCAAGGTCAATGTACAATTTTTTGTTAAATCAATAGAAAAAAAAATGGAAAAACCCATTTCTAACAATAAAACTAATCAAGAAGGGACTGATATTGATGAACCGAATAAAAATATGATTCCCTTTATTTTGACTATAAAAAAGTCTTTTTTTAATATTAGTAGTAAGAATTTAAATCCTTATTGTGATTTATCCTCTTTGTCCCAAGCATATGTATTTTACAAAATATCACAAACTCAAGCTAATAACAAATATAACCTGAGACCCGTACTTCAATATAATGGAACTCATCTTTTTCTTAAGGATCAAATTAAGGATTATTGTGAGACACAAGGAATATTTGATTCCAAATCAAAACATAAGCAAATTAATATTAATAAGTCTAGAATAAATGAATGGAAAAGCTGGTTAAAAAGCCATTATCAATACAATTTATATCATACTAAATGGTCTCGATTAGTACCTAAAAAGTGGCGAAATGCAGTCAATCAACGTTGTATAATTCAAAATGGGAACTCAATGAAATTGAGTTCATATAAAGAAGAAAAAGATACATTAATTTGTCATGTAAAACCAAAGTATTACAAAGCAAATTTATTGATGAGTCAAAAAGAAAAATTTAAAAGAAACTGTAGATATGATTTTTTATTACATAAATATATAAACTATGAAAATAGTGAGGAGTTGTATATTTCTAAATTACCATTACAAGTAAATAGAGATCGAGAAATTTTATATTCATATAATTTCAATATACGAAAACCTCAATCACTTTATATCCTAATGGATATAGATCTTAGTGATTATCTGGAAGAAGAATATTATATATACAGAAAAAAAAATATGGAGAAAAAATATTTCAATTGTAAAATTTTCCATTTTTTTATTAGACAAAATATAAATGTTGATACCTGGGTCAATATGCATATTGGTACTAAGATTAATAAAAATACTAAAACTAGAATTAATAGTTATCAAAAATTATATAATAAAAATATTTTATCTCTCGCGATTCATCAAGAAATCAAACCATCCAAATCTAATCAAAAAAGAAACCCTTTTGATTGGATGGGAATGAATCAAGAAAAGTTATATCGCCACATATCAAATCGAAAACCGGAATTCTTCCCAGAATTTGGAATACTTTATGATACATATAATGCGTATAAGATTAAGCCATGGATCATACCAATCAAATTACTTCTCAATTTTGATGTAAATGAAAATGCTAATCAAAATAAAAATATCAATGAAAATAAACAAAAAGATCTTCATATATCATCTAATAAAAAAGAATATTTTGAATTAGAATTTCAGAATCAAGAAAAAAAACAACAATCAAGTCAAGTGAATCTTGAATTCGATGTACAAGAGCAAAAGAAAAAAGATATTGAAAAGGACTACATGAGATCATCAAACATTAAAAATAAAAAAGGTAGAAAAAAAAAACAATACAAAAGCAAGAAAGAAGCGGAATTGGATTTATTCCTGAAAAAATATTTTCTTTTTCAACTAAGATGGGATGATCCTTTGAATCAAAAAATGACCAATAATATCAAGGTATATTGTCTCCTACTTAGATTAGTAAATCCAAAGGAAATTGCTATATCCTCGATTGAAAGAGGAGAGATGAGTTTAGACGTAATGGTGATTCAAAAAGATCTAGCTCTTACGGAATTGATAAAAAATGGAATATTAATTATCGAACCAGTTCGTCTATCTATAAAATGGGATGAAAAATTGATTATGTATCAAATCATAGGTATCTCATTGGTCAATAAGAATAAATACCAAATTAATGAAAAGTACATAAAAAAAAAATCTGTTGATAAGAATGATCTTGAAAAATCCATTGCGCAACAATATAGCAGTATATTTGTAAATGAAAACCAAAATTATTATGATTTCCTTATTCCTGAACATATTCTATCTACCCGACATCGTAGAGAGTTGCGAATTCTAATTTGTTTCAATTCTAGAAATAAAAATGCAGTAAATGGGATTTCACTATTTGGTAATGAAAACATTGTAAAGAACTGTAAACAATTTATGAATGAAGATCAGTATACTCATACAAACAAATTAATGAAATTCAAATTGTTTATTTGGCCAAATTATCGATTAGAGGACTTAGCTTGTATGAATCGATATTGGTTTAATACCAATAATGGAAGTCGTTTTACCATGTCGCGGATACATATGTATCCGCGATTCAAAATTAACTGATAATACATGATAGTGATTTAATATCGTATCAATTAGATCTAGAAATGAATCGACGAAATCCTCTTAGATACAAAGAAATTAAAATTATTCAATTTCGCGAATGCAGAAATATATTATCCCTTTTTATCCAATTATCCAAATCAAATTCAAAATTTGATTTGGATAAAAAATAAATACAAAGTTTTCTGTGTACCTAATTAAAACGACTAGTATTATTATATTATTAAATCAACTATTATTACGTTTATTATTCCTGATTGGTAAATATAAAAAAGATATATAAGAATTTCTTTATTTTATGGTCAAAAATTCATTTATTTCAGTTCTTCTACAAGAAAAAGAAGAAGAAAACAGGGGATCCGTCGAATTTCAAGTATTCAGCTTCACCAATAGGATACGGAAACTCACTTTACATCTCGAATTGCACAAAAAAGATTTTTTATCTCAGAGGGGTCTTCGAATAATTCTGGGAAAACGCCAACGATTACTAGCTTATTTGGCAAAGAAAAATAAAGTACGTTATAAAAAATTAATAGGTCAACTGGATATTCGAGAGCAAAAAACTCGTTAATTTGACTGCAAATTCTTGGAAATGAATTTAGATTCTAAATTCATTCATTTTCATTTATGAAATTTCTATTTTTATTATTATTTATTATTGTTAGAATATTTTATTAGTATTAGAATTACTAGATATAAGAATTATTACTAAGAATTAATTATTAGATCTTGCATTTTAATGAACCTCGTTTTGAGAAATTCATGAAATAATGAATCGAGGAAAAAGATATGACTGTACCGGCTACAAGAAAGGATCTCATGATAGTCAATATGGGTCCTCAACACCCATCAATGCATGGTGTTCTTCGACTGATCGTTACTCTCGATGGTGAAGATGTTATTGACTGTGAACCTATATTGGGTTATTTACACAGAGGGATGGAAAAAATTGCGGAAAACCGAACAATTATACAATATCTTCCATATGTAACACGTTGGGATTATTTAGCTACTATGTTCACAGAAGCAATAACTGTAAATGCGCCAGAACTGCTGGGAAATATTCAGGTACCTCAAAGAGCTAGCTATATTCGAGTAATTATGCTAGAGCTGAGTCGTATAGCTTCTCATTTATTATGGCTTGGTCCCTTTATGGCAGATATTGGCGCGCAGACCCCTTTTTTCTATATTTTCAGAGAGAGAGAATTGATATATGATCTATTCGAAGCTGCCACAGGTATGCGAATGATGCATAATTATTTCCGTATCGGAGGAGTAGCCGCTGATCTACCTTATGGCTGGATAGATAAATGTTTGGATTTCTGCGATTATTTTTTAACGGGAGTTGCCGAATATCAAAAACTTATCACTCGCAATCCCATTTTTTTGGAACGAGTTGAAGGAATAGGTATTATTGATGGGGAAGAAGCAATAAATTGGGGTTTGTCAGGACCAATGTTACGAGCTTCTGGAATACAATGGGATCTTCGTAAAGTTGATGATTATGAGTGTTACAATGAATTCGATTGGGAAGTACAATGGCAAAAGGAAGGAGATTCATTAGCTCGTTATTTAGTACGAATCGGTGAAATGATAGAATCTATAAAAATTATTCAACAAGCTCTGGAAGGAATTCCTGGGGGGCCCTATGAGAATTTAGAAGTACGACGCTTTGATAAAATAAAAAATTCGGAATGGAATGATTTTGAATACAGATTCATTAGTAAAAAACCTTCACCTAATTTTGAATTATCGAAACAAGAACTTTATGTTAGAGTGGAAGCCCCAAAGGGAGAATTGGGAATTTTTCTAATGGGAGATCAGAGTGTTTTTCCTTGGAGATGGAAAATTCGTCCGCCTGGTTTCATCAATTTGCAAATTCTTCCTCAACTAGTTAAAAAAATGAAATTGGCTGATATCATGACAATACTAGGTAGTATAGATATCATTATGGGGGAGGTTGATCGTTGAAATGATAATCGATACGAGGGGAGTACAAGCTATAAATTCTTTTTCTGGGTCGGAATTCTTAAAAGAGATCTATGAACTCATATGGATCCTTGTCCCTATTTTTATCTTGATATTAGGAATTACAATAGGCGTATTAGTAATTGTGTGGTTAGAAAGAGAAATTTCCGCAGGGATACAACAACGTATTGGGCCTGAATACGCCGGCCCATTAGGAATTCTTCAAGCTCTAGCAGATGGAACAAAACTACTTTTTAAAGAAGATATCCTCCCTTATAGAGGAGATATTCGATTATTCAGTGTGGGACCGGCTATAGCAGTCATATCAACTCTACTAAGTTATTTAATAATTCCTTTTGGATATAATCTTGTTTTATCCGATCTCAGTATAGGCGTTTTTTTATGGATCGCCATTTCTAGTATAGCCCCGATTGCACTTCTTATGTCAGGGTATGGTTCAAATAATAAATATTCTTTCTCAGGTGGTCTACGAGCTGCTGCTCAATCCATTAGTTATGAAATACCATTAACTCTATGTGTGTTATCAATATCTCTACGTGTGATTCGTTAAAAAATGGGTTTTCCCCCTTTTTTATATAGGAAAAAGATTGAATGTATTGAATAAGTATCTTTATTTTTTTTATTCATCATTCGGGGGATAAGTTAAACCAGATAGTTATATGAGTGAAACAAAACAGCTTAGAAATTCGCAGTAAGACGATTAAATCTCATTCCCTATGTACAAGAGTAAAGTGGAAGTAAATATAAACAGCATAAATTGTTTACCCCAAGACTGAGATTGTTTGATTAGTCATCATGTCTTGAAGCGGGTGCAAAAGATCAAGTGTATGGAGTTTCTACTATTGTCTTGTATGTATTACCATACCGGGATCAATCAAAAATTAGTGGACGGGTAGAAACACTAAGATACGCAAAAGATTAGTAATACAGATAGTATAAAATATTAATGTAAAATATCAAAAAAAGTTAGTTAAGGTATTTCTACATGAATAAAACGAATCATAATAAGGACTTTAAATTAGTAGAAATGATCAAGCAGTACTTATCCACGATTCCGATCTAGAGTATGTTCTTATCCACTGATTAAAGAAATGATTATCAAGAACGAATTAATCCCTTTTTCCTTTTTATTTATTTTTAAGAATATCGAAACAAGAATAGGAACAAAAGAAATGATGAATGTAGAATAAATGAGAAAAATGAATAAGAAAAGATTTTTATTTTATTTATTTTTTCTACATACATATATAATTTTTATCATGATTCATGAACTAGTGTCTAATTCTTTTTCGTAATCAAAAGATATGAACTGAAATAAATATCTATTGATAGAACAAGTATTTTATTGAAGGAATAAGTTAAGTTATTACTGAAAAAAGAAACAATCTTTCTTTTTTTATTATTTTATTATAAAAAAAGAAAAAAGGGATGAGATCAATTCAGAAGCACTTTTTATTTGTTATTCTAGCAGACAGAATTTCATCGGTCTAATTTGGGACTTTTTGATATGTCTTTATTATATCCATCCTAGCCAACGAATGGATACTGAAATTCATGTTAATATTGAACTAGTCCTTACATTTATTTGTGACCATAGAGGAGCCGTATGAAGCTGAGGTCTCACGTACGGTTCTGGAGTAGCGATGGGAACAGTAATGTTATCATCGACTATGATTATCTAATAGTTCAAGTACAGTTGATATAGTTGAGGCCCAGTCCAAATATGGTTTTTGGGGGTGGAATATTTGGCGCCAACCTATTGGGTTTATAGTTTTTCTAATTTCTTCTCTAGCGGAATGTGAAAGATTACCTTTCGATTTACCAGAAGCGGAGGAAGAATTAGTAGCAGGTTATCAAACCGAATATTCAGGTATCAAATATGGTTTATTCTATGTTGCTTCTTACCTAAATTTATTAGTTTCTTCATTATTTGTAACAGTTCTTTACTTAGGTGGATGGAATTTATCTATTTTACCTATTTTATTTATTCCCGATATTTTTGGAATAGATAAAATGGGTGAGGTCTTTGGAATGATAATCGGTATTCTTATTACATTAGTTAAAGCTTATTTGTTCCTGTTTATTTCTATTACAACAAGATGGACTTTACCGAGGATTAGAATGGATCAACTATTAAATCTTGGATGGAAATTTCTTTTACCTATTTCTTTGGGTAATCTATTATTGACAACCTCTTCCCAACTTGTTTCACTATAAATCACTATAAATAATAAAAAAGAAAATACGATAATGACATTATAAATTCATAATAACCTATCTTAAACAAGAGAAAGAAACATCAACTTATTTATTTCATAAATATTTACAATATGTTTCCTATGGTAACTGGATTCATGAATTATGGTCAACAAACAGTACGAGCTGCAAGGTATATCGGTCAAGGTTTCATGATTACTTTATCCCATACAAATCGTTTACCTGTAACTATTCAATATCCTTATGAAAAATTAATTACATCGGAACGTTTCCGTGGTCGAATTCATTTTGAATTTGATAAATGTATTGCGTGTGAAGTATGCGTTCGTGTATGTCCTATAGATCTACCTGTTGTTGATTGGAGATTGAAAACAGATATTAAAAAGAAACAATTGCTTAATTATAGTATTGATTTCGGAATATGTATATTTTGTGGTAACTGCGTCGAGTATTGCCCAACAAACTGTTTATCAATGACTGAAGAATATGAACTTTCTACTTATGATCGTCACGAATTGAATTACAATCAAATTGCTTTGGGTCGGTTACCTATGTCAGTAATTGGAGATTACACAATTCAAGCAATTAGGAATTCAAGCCAAATCAAAATAGACAAAGATAAACCTTTGGATTCAAAATCAATTACTAATTATTAACTATTATATAATATAAGCAATCAGGGCTTTTTTATTTTAATATTGATTAAATTAATCAATAACTAGAACTCATAACTATTGATTGTTGAGAATTACTGTTTAATTTTAATGGAGAAGATTGAAATTTCAAATTGAGAAAATTATTTAGTTCATTCCTCTATAATCACACTACATTAAGATTCAATTCAATTAGTAACATATCATATACAAGAAAAAAATGGGGTAATTCCTTTTTCTTGGACTATTCAATAAAGTCATGAAATATTTCGACTTATTTATCTCTTACATTATACATAATGGGTTTAACTGGACCAATACATGATATTCTTGTAGTATTTCTGGGATCAGTTCTTATATTAGGAAGTCTAGGCGTAGTTTTATTTACCAATCCGATTTTTTCTGCCTTTTCATTGGGATTGGTTCTTGTTTGTATATCCTTATTATACATTTTATCAAACTCCTATTTCGTAGCTGCTGCGCAGCTCCTTATTTATGTAGGTGCTATAAATGTTTTAATCATATTTGCTGTGATGTTCACAAATAGTTCCGAATATTATAATGATTTCCACCTTTGGACTGTCGGGGATACAGTTACTTCGTTAGTCTGTACAAGTATTCTTTTTTCACTAATTACTATTATCCTAGAGACATCATGGTATGGGATTATTTGGACTACAAGATCAAACCAAATTATAGAGCAAGATCTAATAAGTAATGTTCAACAAATTGGTATTCATTTATCAACGGACTTCTTTCTTCCATTTGAACTAATTTCTATAATTCTTTTAGTTGCCTTGATAGGCGCAATTAGTATGGCTCGTCAATAATGAGTACAAATTCTTAGACAAATTCTTAGAATTATAAATTCTAAATCAAAAATAAAAGAATGTCTTGTTTTATCATGTCTTATTTTTATAACACTTATTTTTATTTTCATTTATATATATTATTATAACATATTTAAGTGTAGTACAAAAATTATATGTGAAAAAAAAACTACTATAAGATAAGCAGAGCTTTTAATTGTATCTATCACCAATACCTTATTTTTTATTTTGTTCTGTAATTATTTTATTTATATTGAATTCTTTGAATGAATATTCATTCATATTGAACTGAATCCAGATTGATAAGGAGTTAGTCAATGATGTTTGAGCATGCACTTTTTTTGAGTGCCTATTTATTTTCTATCGGTATCTATGGATTGATCACAAGTCGAAATATGGTTAGAGCACTTATGTGTCTTGAACTTATACTAAATTCGGTTAATATCAATCTCGTAACATTTTCTGATTTATTCGATGGACGTCAATTAAAAGGAAACATTTTCTCGATCTTTGTTATAGCCATTGCAGCCGCAGAAGCAGCAATTGGACTAGCTATTGTTTCATCAATCCATCGTAACAGAAAATCAACTCGCATCAATCAATCGAATTTGTTGAATAAATAGCCGTAATCATATAATCAGATATAATTAATAATATACTATTTTAATGTAGAATAAAATTATTTATTCTTTTTTTATTATTATTAATTTTATTTAATTATTAGTTTTAATAATTTATAATATTATTAATTTTGATATTCACTAATTTTAATTAGATTAAAATGTACGACTAGTATTACCATATTGTTTTGTTGAAACAAAAATTAAAGTTTATTGGCCCTTTTTCGCGAACATATCCAGAAATAGATTGATTCTAAAAAATTCTGGTAAACCACTGATTTGTCTGGTATCTATAATATATAATTCATTTACTACTGATTTTTTTACCGGATCAAAATATTTTATTTCCAAAATTGAAATTTATAGATCCAATGTCACATTCAGTAAAAATTTATGATACATGTATAGGATGTACTCAATGTGTACGAGCTTGCCCTACGGATGTGTTAGAAATGATACCTTGGAACGGATGTAAAGCTAAGCAAATTGCTTCCGCACCAAGAACTGAGGACTGTGTAGGTTGTAAGAGATGCGAATCCGCTTGTCCAACAGACTTTTTGAGTGTTCGTGTTTATTTATGGCATGAGACAACCTCTAGTATGGGTCTAGCTTATTGATTGATACGTTACAAAAAACTCCACTTGAATCGTTTGATTCCTTTTTTTACCGACAAAAACCTGTACTCAGAATAATATATTTTCTTGAGTACGGGTTTTTATGGTCAAAGCGTATCTTGTCTTTACTACGAGTTATTTTCCTTGGTTAACAATAATTGTAGTTTTGCCGATATTTGCGGGTTCCTCCATTTTTTTTCTCCCGCATAGAGGAAATAAGGTGATTAGGTGGTATACTATATGCATATGCCTTTTAGAGCTCCTTCTAACGACCTATGTATTTTGTTATCATTTCCAATTGGATGATCCATTAACACAATTGGGGGAGGATTATAAATGGATAAATCTTTTTGATTTTCACTGGAGATTGGGAGTCGATGGACTTTCTATAGGACCCATTTTATTAACAGGGTTTATCACTACTTTAGCGACTTTAGCGGCTTGGCCCGTTACTCGAGATTCGCGATTGTTTTATTTCCTGATGTTAGCAATGTACAGCGGCCAAATAGGATTATTTTCCTCTCGGGACCTTTTACTTTTTTTTATCATGTGGGAGTTAGAATTAATTCCCGTTTACTTACTTTTATCTATGTGGGGGGGTAAAAAACGTCTTTACTCAGCTACAAAGTTTATTTTATACACTGCGGGGGGTTCTATTTTTCTCTTAATAGGGGTTTTGGGTATAGGTTTATATGGTTCCGACGGGCCAATATTGAATTTTGAAACATTAGCTAATCAATCATATCCCATAGTTTTGGAAACCCTATTATATTTTGGCTTTCTTATTGCTTATGCTGTCAAATTACCGATTATACCCCTACATACATGGTTACCTGATACCCACGGGGAAGCGCATTACAGTACATGTATGCTTCTAGCTGGAATCTTATTAAAAATGGGAGCGTATGGATTGATTCGAATAAATATGGAATTTTTACCCCATGCTCATTCTATATTTTCTCCATGGTTTGTGATAGTGGGAACGATACAAATAATTTATGCAGCTTTAACCTCTTTCGGTCAACGTAACTTAAAAAAGAGAATAGCCTATTCCTCCGTATCTCATATGGGTTTTATAATTATAGGAATTGGTTCTATAACCAACGCGGGACTCAATGGAGCCGTTTTACAACTAATCTCTCATGGATTTATTGGTGCTGCGCTTTTTTTCTTAGGGGGAACAGGCTGTGATAGAACGCATCTTGTTTATCTTGACGAAATGGGGGGGGTATCCATCCCAATGCCAAAATTATTTACCTTGTTCAGTAGTTTCTCGATGGCCTCTCTTGCATTGCCGGGAATGAGTGGTTTTGTTGCTGAATTAGTAGTATTTTTTGGAATAATTACCAGTCCAAAATATCTTTTAATGCCAAAAATACTAATTACTTTTGTAATGGCAATTGGAATGATATTAACTCCTATTTATTTATTATCTATGTTACGTCAAATGTTCTATGGATACAAGTTATTTAATGCTCAAAAGTCTTATTTTGTAGATTCTGGGCCACGAGAACTATTTGTTTCGATTTGTATCCTTTTGCCCGTAATAGCAATTGGTATTTATCCTGATTTTGTTTTCTCACTATCAGTTGATAAGGTACAAGCTATTGTATCTAATTACTTTCATAGATAGTTTTGATGAATAAAGCAAGTCGAATAATTATACGATTTTCCATTTTTAAAATAGTTCGCCGTACAACGCAAAAGAAGTGAATAAAAATGGAAATGAGATGTATCTCGAGTTTTTGAGAACCATTTTACCCCCTTTTTGAGTGATAAATGGTTCTCAAAAACTCACACAAAATTTATATTATATGAAAGGATCTCCGGATGTATTCTCTTTAAATAGTTTACTCAACTAGATAGGAATGAGAATGAACCATAACTATGTAAACCTACTCCTAATAGATTCACCCCAAAATAGCATATCCAAATTATAAGAAATCCTATAGAAGCTACAATTGCCGAATTAATACCTTGAAAATTTTGTTTTGTTCTGGTATGTAAATAAATTGCATATATAGTCCAAGTAATAAATGCCCATGTTTCTTTAGGATCCCAATTCCAATAAGATCCCCATGCTTCATTAGCCCAGACTGCGCCAGAAAGTATGCCTATGGTTAAAAAGGTAAACCCTAGACTAATGACACGATAACTCCAATAATCTAATCTTTGAGTGAATTGATATTTATAATAGTTTTTAAATGAAGGAAAAGCAGTATTTTGTAAAACATTTCTTTGGTGCGATTCACTTGAATCATAAAAGAAAAATGACCTAATTAAGAAATTTTTACCCTTATAAAAAATATTGCTGTTTTTTCGAAATGTAATGACTAAAAGAGCCATTGAAAATAAGGATCCAAATAAAAGAGCTGCATAGCTCAATAACATCATACTTACGTGCATCATCAACCACTGAGATTGCAGAGCAGGTACTAATATTGCGGATTGATGCATTCCAGTTGAAAAACTAGAAGTGGCGAAACCTTGGGTAAAAATAGCACTTGGCGCCGTTATTGCGCTTAAATAATTTTTATTTTTATGATTTTTAAAATACAGAATCATATGAATAATGAGGAAACTCCACGAAAGGAACATTAATGATTCGTATAAATTACTTAGCGGAAAATGTCCCGAATAAATCCAACGAATAACTAATAACCCTGTTATAGATAAAAAAGTAGCTATCATCCCCTTTTCTGATGAATCACATAATCCTTCGATTTCATGAACTAATAAATTTATCAAATGAATCATAATAACAATGGAAATAATCGAAAAAGAGATATGAGTTAATATATGTTCTAGAGTCACAAGTATCATAAATAAAAAAAAAATGGTCCAATCCAATTACTTACAGAATGAAAATCTGGAATTGAATATTAATATGGAATACATTACATTATAGGATTTATTGTATTCTTTTTATATTTTATATTAGAGCATGCCGCCACTCGGACTCGAACCGAGATGCTCTAGCACTGCTTCCTAAGAGCAGCGTGTCTACCGATTTCACCATGGCGGCTTGCTTGAAATAATAATAGCTCATAGAGCTTGAATCGTCCAGATTTAAGGCAATATGGTTTCGAAAATAAAAATATTAGAATAGTTTTTTTTTCAATGAAAAAGAAATAGAATTTGATATGTATCACAATTTCATTACTAAGTCCAAATAATTTATCGAAATAATATTTCGATAAATTGGTACCATTAAATAGAATAATATTAATTATAGTATATTGGTACATAATTTATGATAAGATTGATTTCACTATACTTTTACTTTTCACAAAAATTATATATATATATAATTTTTGTGAAAGATTAATTGGTAAGAAAAAATTTATGTACCGTGAATGCTAATTTTAGAATAATGAAAAATAATGAAAATATAAATATTCAATATATATTAAATTCAATATATATTAAAACCTGTAAACTGGACCTCAATAACAATAAACGTAAGAATTCTTATTTTTTCTATATATTAGAACAACTACTTATATTACAACAACGAGTTTTAAATTATATTGAATTGAGAACATTAGTTATTTATTTTATAAATTCTTTTTTGTAGCCATATTAATTCCGATTATTACAAGGCTTTATTATTTGTTTGTTTGCCGCACGAAAAAACTTTTTGAATTTCCTGTCGAAACAGACTTAGCTAAAGAAAAAGCTTTAACTGCAGCTAAATATCCTTTTTTCTTCCAAATATTTTTACGAATACGTTTTTTTGATATAGAAGTACGTTTTTTTGGAACTGCCATTCAAAAGCAAAATTACTAATTTTTATTGTTGTATGTGAAAGACATGTATTGACGGATCGTTCTTTTTATTCATTATCTATACTTAATTTTCTAGATAATGTAATTATTTTTCATAGGATATAAATACTTTTTTTGTCTGATAATACTATTTATTTATATAACTATCTTTATTTATATAAGTATCTTATATATATATTATGTATTTTATTAATAGAGTTTGGATTGGGTAAAAAAACTTCTCTAATAATCATTTTTTCTTTTTTATTATATTGTATATTGAGTCAATATATTCGCATATACCAGATCCATACATATTTGAATCAAGCACTATTTTTGGTATAACTATTTTTTCTTGCTATACTATATCGTTATAAATTGTCAAAATAGTACAATCATTAAAAAATAGTTATATATTAGATTCTGTATCTTAATAAATATTTTTCTTTAATTAATAAAATAACTAAATAATAGTCTTGATCCAGTTATTTGGTCATATTATTTGACCAAATAAATTAGAGCTTTTTGAATTTCTCAAAAAGATATGAGAAAGGTGAGATCAAACTAATTAATAATAAAAATATTTAAGTTCTTTTTTAAAAAGATAAAAATTGCTGAATCAAAAACAATAACAATTAATAAGAAAAAAAATTAAAAATTGATTTTATTATGGAACATACATATCAATATGCTTGGATAATACCTTTCCTTCCACTTCCTGTCACTATGTCAATAGGATTTGGACTTCTGCTTGTTCCAACAGCAACAAAAAATCTTCGTCGTATATGGGCTTTTTATAGTATTTTATTTTTAAGTATAGCTATGATTTTTTCCGTCAATTTAGCTATTCAGCAAATAAATGGAAGTTTTATCTATCAATATCTATGGTCTTGGACTATTAATAATGATTTTTCCTTAGAATTCGGATACTTAATTGATCCACTTACTTCCATTATGTCAATATTAATCACTACCGTTGGAATCATGGTTCTTATTTATAGTGATAATTATATGTCTCACGATCAAGGATATTTGAGATTTTTTGCTTATATGAGTTTTTTCAATGCTTCCATGTTGGGATTAGTTACTAGTTCTAATTTGATACAAATTTATATTTTTTGGGAGCTAGTGGGTGTGTGCTCGTATTTATTAATAGGTTTTTGGTTCACACGATCAATTGCGGCAAGTGCTTGTCAAAAGGCTTTTGTAACTAATCGGGTAGGGGACTTTGGTTTATTATTAGGAATTCTGGGTTTTTATTGGATGACAGGTAGTTTCGAATTTCGAGATTTGTTCGAAACATTTAATAAGTTAATTCATAATAATGGGGTAAATTCCTTATTTGCCACTCTATGTGCTTTCCTTCTGTTCGCCGGTGCAATTGCTAAATCTGCGCAATTCCCCCTTCATGTATGGTTACCTGATGCTATGGAGGGACCCACTCCTATTTCAGCTCTTATACATGCCGCTACTATGGTAGCAGCGGGAATTTTTCTTGTAGCTAGACTTCTTCCTCTTTTCACGGTTATACCTTATATAATGAATTTCATTTCTTTAATAGGTGTAATAACACTACTATTCGGAGCCACTTTGGCTCTTGCTCAAAGAGACATTAAGAGAAGTTTAGCCTATTCTACAATGTCTCAATTGGGTTATATTATGTTAGCTCTAGGTATAGGTTCTTATCGGGCTGCTTTATTTCATTTGATCACTCATGCCTATTCTAAAGCATTATTATTTTTGGGGTCGGGTTCCATTATACATTCAATGGAACCCATTGTTGGATATTCACCAGATAAAAGTCAAAATATGGCTTTTATGGGTGGTTTAACAAGATATGTTCCAATTACAAAAACGACTTTTTTATTAGGTACACTTTCTCTTTGTGGTATTCCACCTCTTGCGTGTTTTTGGTCAAAAGATGAAATTCTTAATGATAGTTGGTTGTATTCACCGATTTTCGCAATAATAGCAACTTTCACAGCAGGATTAACCGCATTTTATATGTTTCGAATATATTTACTTACTTTCGAGGGATATTTACATGTTCATTTAAAAAATTACAGTGGAATTAAAAACGGTTCCCTATATTCGATATCTTTATGGGGCAAAGAAGCACCAAAATTGATAAAGAAAAATTTCCTTTTATCATCAACGAATAGTAATGCAACTGTTTCCTTTTTTTCGAAAAATATATATAAACTTGATGGGAATGTAATAAATCAGGTACGAAATTTTAGTACTCATTTTGGAAAAAAATACACTTCTATCTATCCACATGAATCGGATAATACTATGCTATTTCCACTGCTTATATTGGTACTATTTACTTTATTCGTTGGATCCATTGGAATTCCTTTTGGTCAAGGAATAATGCATTTAGATCTATTATCCAAATGGTTGACTCCACCGGAAAACTTTTTCCACAATGATTCCCATCATTCTGAAAATTGGTATGAATTTATAAAAAATGCAATTTTTTCAGTGGGTATAGCCTCTTTTGGAATATACATAGCATCCACTCTTTATGGGTCCGTTTATTCATCTTTCCAAAATTTTTATTTAAGAAATTCCTTTGTGAAAATGGGTTCTAAGAGAATTTTATTGGATCCAATAGTAAATGCGATATACAATTGGTCATATAATCGGGGTTATATAGATTTAGTTTATACAACAATCTTAACTAGGGGTATAAGAGTATTGTCTGAACTAAGTTATTTTTTTGATAGATGTGTAATTGACGGAATTATAAATGGTATTGGCATTGGAAGTTTCCTTATAGGAGAGGGGTTAAAATATATTGGAGGTGGACGAATTTCATCTTATCTTTTTTTATATTTATTCTATTATGTATCAACTTTTTTACTAATTTATTTTTTGAGTTTATAAGAATAGATTCTTATTTTTTTTTTTATTTTTTTTATTAGAATTGGAATATAGAAGATACAAGATAAAAATAAGCGAGAAATTATTATTATTAATAATTCATAAATATCAATCATAACAATTTCTTTATTTCTTCATTTTATATTTATTTTTTATATTTATTATATATTTCTATATAGATATATATATTCTATATATATCTATTATATAAACACTAAWRWCTTGTTGTTGCACCGAAACATATAAATGTTTACTAATCTGGCTAATGTTGAACTTGGTAAAATGAAATGGTTGAATAATTGAAAAATGAGATTATTCAGGAATACACATTGAATGCTGAGATTACGCATTGAATTTCTGGTAGTGGATCCATAATCTAAAAAGTTTCTGTGATTGTTCCAGAAGAAATGAAACAAAAGATAGGGTAGAACTAGGACAGTTATTGTATGAGGTCTACCCAATGCTAGATGCAGAGGCGCATAATAGATCGATATGAACATCATGAGCTGCCCCGTAATAAAACCAGTTGTTGCTGATATCTCCTTCTCGGTTCCTTCTTCCATAACCCGAGCTCGGAGAAGGAAGAGATAAGAGGGTCCTATGGAGAATATGGTCAGAAATCCATAATAGAGTCCGACCACAACGACCGAATTTATTATCTTCATGCATGAGGATAATAGATTACCTAGTAGAAAAGATTTCAAAATCATCACAAACCTCCCTTTTTTCTTTTCTATTGCAATTTCTCGATTATTATATGATGATTTCTTAACTTTCCATATATAGAAAGAGATGGACTATAAATGACATCTCTTATGTTTTTGATACCAAAGGGATATTAAATGAATGGAATTGGGATATAGATGGAATATAATGAAAATAGAGCCACTTTGAGGTTCACTATGAAATGAGGCATGGAACGGAGCCATTACAAAGAAGTTCCGGGAGTTACGAAGGAAGCTTCGGACTCATACTGTTCATGAGTTGAGAACGGGAGTTGAACTCTATGAGATCGAATCTCCCGTTGTTCCTCAGTAGCTCAGTGGTAGAGCGGTCGGCTGTTAACTGATTGGTCGTAGGTTCGAATCCTACTTGGGGAGATTTAATTAATTCTTAATTAAAAAAAGAAGAATGAAAGGGCTCGCTCTGGCCATTAGGAGTTAGGAGTGGGTAACCCCTTCCCTGTCTTTGTTTCTATTGCATTCTATTCCGTCGTATCACATTCTGTTATCAATATTTGAGAATCACCGTCAATACCTGGCGTAGATCCGGGATAATCCCTTGTAAATAGCCCTGGGACTATTTA